ACTGAGCAAGCGGAAGCCCTTTTGAAAGAAGCTATTCCGGAACAGGTCGAACAGTTTTTACTTCAGGAACAAACATAAATTCACCACTCTTATTATTAAAGAATAATAATTGAGAAATAGTTCTGATTCAAATCATTAAAAATAGATTTCTTGGTATAGCCATAAAAAAAAAAAAAAAAAAAATAGATGGAAATAAATTGCGTCCAATAGGATTTGAACCTATACCAAAGGTTTAGAAGACCTCTGTCCTATCCATTAGACAATGGACGCTTTTCATTCCTATTTTTTTAATTCTTTCTTTCTCTCGGATAAAATGTGATTACGATTACAAGGAAAATCCTTTAGGTAATCAAGGATTAGGTAATCAAGGATGCGTACCTACATTTATAATACAAATTTATAATACATAATTCAGGAATAGAGTATTAAGCGGGTAGCGGGAATCGAACCCGCATCGTTAGCTTGGAAGGCTAGGGGTTATAGTCGACGTTAGTTGATCATTTTTAACGTCTCTAATTCAAAACCGAACATGAATTTTTGGTTTCATTCGGCTCCTTTATGGAAAATCTATATATTCCCATCTCAGAGAATAAAGGATATCCATAACATCTATGTCTGCTTTTATGTCTGAATGCATCCAAAGCTACTCGCTTTCTAGATGATCCCTCTAGACGAGGGGGAGGGGGATCATATAAAATCCAAATCCGTTTAGTCTAGTTACTTCGTTCCCTATTTCTACTCAACTCACAGGATCCTGAGGAAAAGATTTTGGTTTCCACCGAGCTGAAATGAAACAATACGCCGATGATTTTAGTAAACCAAAATCATCATTTTTTAGCTATTGGCTTCAATATCTCCTTATCTCCTTTACAACATAAAAAATTGAAGATCTAGTTACGATTGGAAATAGACTTTTGTATCTTTATCCATGGATCCTTTACTCATACTCATTCAATTGGAAGAGTTGATCCAATTCAAAAAAAATTATGCTTCGCGACCTCATAATCCAATTTTGTCTTTATTAAATTTATAATTGACCCTTGGATACAAATCGTGAGAAGTTTTATTCTTCCTCAATATGCTATTGAGAGGTAAAGGATTAAACCTTATTTAAGAAATAAAGTTTTTTGTCAGAATAAGAAAAATAAAAAACTGAAAGACCCCTTAACTATTTTAGGGGTTAATAGAACGAATCACACTTTTACCACTAAACTATACCCGCTACAATTTCATTATTGTATATGAATGGAGCCTTTGTCGAATATCGAATAAAGGGGGATGTGATGAAGCACAAACCAAGATAGCATCAGAATAATGAAAACTATAGCATTAACATTTATTTCGGACTTAAAGAAAGAAAAAGATAAGGGGAAGAGCAAAAAGGACTTATTTAATTATATCTTAACTTATTTAATTATATCTTATATAATATATATATATTATATATATAAATATATAATATATGTGTTTAATATTTCAGTTTATTTATGTGTTTAATATTTCAGTTTATTGTTTATTTAATAGTTTATTTAATATATGTATAATGTATGATATGTGTCTGTATAAGAAAAATGACATTTCCATCATAGAATGAGAATCTAAATTGCCCCTGGAACTTCTTTAATAACAAATCTTTTTGATTCGATATCAAATCATGATTAAATCGTTTTATTTATTCTATATAACTATGTAAACGATTCATTGGAACAAAAAAATAAAGAAGTAATTGCCCGGCCAGTACTTAAGCGGGCCGGGCAAATTTCCTACAAAATAAAAGTAGGGTATTCTTTCTTCAGTTTCGAATCATTATATAAATTGAATTGCTGATCTGATCAAAATTTTTGATATCATATAATATCGTATACTTATATATATATTGAATTGATATTGAATTGATTATTTTTTATATCTTTCTATTCTAATTCTAAATAAGAAAAGAAAGGAAGACGAGGGTTTTTTGATCAATCTTGACTTCAACTTTACCTGTTACATCACATAAAAAATTTTTAATTTTGAGTTGGGAGAGATGGCTGAGTGGACGAAAGCGGCGGATTGCTAATCCGTTGTACGAGTTTTATTTGTACCGAGGGTTCGAATCCCTCTCTCTCCGCTATCCCTCATCACTATTTGAAAAAATCAGGATCCCTTGATTAAAATAGTTATAGTTAATGGAATAGATAAAATTAGAAGAATAAAGAATTTATAAAAAAAGCAAGGAAGAGCTAAAAATATCTTATGTTATGTTTATTCTTCACGTCCAGGATTGCGTCCTGGATCATTAGATAAGAATCCGAAGATGAAGAGAGAAACAAAGAATATCACTACTGTATAAACGAAGAGTTTGAGAGTAAGCATTACAAAATCTCCAAGATAAGATCATTTTTTTTTTTTTTTTAGGGGAATAGATTACCTATTTTTTTTTGTACCACATATGCTATTTTGACATATGACCTATCTCAAACTGAAAAATAAAGTGTTTTTTTTTCAAAAAATCATGAATTTCGGAGAATATTAAAAATTTCATCGAAAACTTACAGCAGCTTGCCAAACAAAGGCTAAGAGAAAAAAGAATAGAGGTATAATAGGCATAATGTCTATGAGTGGATTGAAAAAAGCATAAGCCTCGGGCAATTTGACGAAGAAAAAACTACTCGAACTCAAATAAGGGATAGAATTAAGACAGATACAGATTAAACTAAAGATATTAAGCATAACAAAAATTTCGTTCTTGTAGATTAGATAATTTGATTTTGATTGGGTCATTTTTATAATATAAGGTAAAAATGAAAAAGGCAGGCCAAAAAATCCTTCTTTTTTTGAGCTCTCCCAAATCAAAAACCCTCTTTCAATTCTCAAACGAGAATACAAAGAATTTTACTTTCATACAATATCTTAATTGAATTCCATGTAATGATCAATTAATTTTTTATTCTATTTCTCCATGTATAGAAGCCTAGCAACAATATATTACATACTAGAATTGACGAATAACCAATATTAATATTATATTAGTATTTATTAATGTTGAATAGAAATATAAATGGGGCGTGGCCAAGCGGTAAGGCAACGGGTTTTGGTCCTGTTACTCGGAGGTTCGAATCCTTCCGTCCCAGACCCTCAGAATCAAGTGTCAAATACAGTTGGAAATAAAGATCTTTATTTTTTAATTCAAGAATCAAGAATTTTTGGGTTAATTATTCATCATTCATATTATAGGTGATACTCCTACTATTCAGATAAATATGAAGTTCATATTAAAGTTAGTTCCTTGAAGGGTCTCTATTCTCTTCCCCAAAACCTAAAGTAATAAAAAAATGGTGTAGCCTAATTCTACATTTGACTTGCAATATACTAAGTAAGGCATAAAGCTTTTCATTTTATACGGATTTTGCTTTATTTCAGGTTCAAGTTCAAGCCAAGAACCTTTACGTCAATTCTATGGTGGATACGAAAAGATCAGACTTCCTATGATTATGATTTTTTAACTTCAATTTTTATGATATAAATCTTTGCTTTGTTACTCGAAAAAGTGTGATAAATTTATATATTATCGATAAACTTTCCAACCTTCATGGGTCATTGGAATAGTTTATTTTTATTTGATTAAAAATATATTTTATTCTGGAATTGGGAAAATTAATTTTATAATTTTATTTATAATTTTATATTATATATATTATGTATTGTATTTCATTATATTCATATGATATGGAGTTAAAAATGGAATCCTTGCTGAGTGAGCCCTTTACAGAAAGTAAAGTTAAAGTAAGGAAAATACTATATATAATAATAGATATTAAATATATAATATCTATTATTATATATAATATCTATTATAATATATATAATATAATAGATATTAATAAAATGGATATAAAATAGAAAGCATATTGGCCGACCATACCATATGATATATCATAATACATATTATATAAAAATATCCTAATACATATCAGTTGATCCAATGACTATTCATGATTTCATATTGAATCAATTCCATATCGGTTTTGAAATTAAATTAGAGAAATGTTATGGTAAAACTTCGTTTGAAACGATGTGGTAGAAAGCAACGTGCGACTTGAAGGACATGATTTACTGTGGATTTTTACATCCGCCATTTTCTATACGAATGAAGATGCTCTTGGCTCGACATAGTTTGTTCTGTTTTACTAGGAACCTAATTTGTGTTGGGTTCTAATCTAAAAAAAAGTACATGATGAAGCTCGAGCAGAAAGTATTAATTCATTTACCGGGGGAAGAATCTAGGGTTAGTGACACTAAAAATCAATAAGTTGAACCAACTTTGTAAGTATATCCTCCATATATAAATTGAAAAGGGTTAAAATTCAAACAAGTTAAAAATAAAAAAAGTAAGTAAGATTTGTCGGAATTCGTAAAACTATTTCGATCATAAAGTGTATCACAAGGGAATCAATCTCTCATATTTCTTTCTATAGAAAGAAATATGAAAAAAGCAAAAGGTATGTTGCTATCTTTTTGAAAGGAGTAAGTATCGCCGAAGTAATGTCTAAACCCAATGATTTCACAAAACAAGGATAAAGGATTCCGGAACAAGAAAACACTATTTTCAATTGTCTCAACAATTGGATCAAAATAAAATGCGGAATAAAAATTGATTTGAGACGAGACAAACAAAAGAGGTTAGAGACGGCTCAATAAATATCTAAGGATTTCCTCAGAATTAACCAACTTGAGTTATGAGTACGAATGAGATTTCTTTTTTTAAGGAAATTTTTAAAAGGAAAGAGGAAGAAAAAACTACTTTAATCATAGTTTAATTCATTATTTATTCATTATTTGATATAATTATATAGTATATAGTTGCTGTTATATACAGAAATTAGAATCATTTTTTCTCGAGCCGTATGAGGATAAAACCTCCTATACGTTTCTAGGGGGGGCATTGTTTATCTACATCTATCCCGATGAGCCATCTATCGAATCGTTGCAATTGATGTTCGATCCCGAAGAGAAGGAAGAGATCTTCGAAAGGTAGGTTTTTATGATCCGATAAAGAATCAAACCTATTCAAATGTTCCCGCTATTCTATATTTCCTTGAAAATGGCGCTCAACCCACAGTAACTGTTCATGATATTTTAAGGAAGGCAGAATTATTTAAAGAAGGAATATTGGATTAACTGTTAATTTAATTAAAAAATTAAAATTAAAGTCAAAAAAATTTTAATAAAAAGAGAGGGTCCTAGCATCTATCTTTGTGTAATTATTTCTCCAGAATTTGTTTGTTCTTTTTTTGCTCACTTATTATAATTTATTTTTTATTGTTGGAATTTACCGACAAAGACGGGGTCAATTTAGGTTATTGTACCTCTATTGATTGAATCAACTCGATATTTTTCTATACTCTGCCTTTATTTATTTTTGCATTAAAATTTCTTTTCTTACTTATATTGTGCCAATCCAACACAAGGCCTTAATTTGATTTATTAAGAATTTTTTTATCAGCATTCTATTCATATTGACAATGGCGTACCGAACAAATATAATTCGATCGTAGATAAATAAATAGATTTGTTTATTCCTGCCCCATATTGCTTTTTTCTTCGCTTTATCCTTAGTCAAAAGTTAAATGATGTGTTTACTTAATTTACTGTCATACAAGACGTATAAAAAAAATGGAATGGATCAAGTGTTTTTAATCCAATTCTACTTATATTTAGTGGATTGGTGTTTATAATTGATTAAAAAATTTTTACTTTAATTTGATTTGTTGCTAGTTCAATGTTTTTATTTTGGTGGAATCCTGTATTGCAATATTGCAATCAATCCCATTTTTTTTTTTTTTTTATCGTGTCTGCAATTCGGGTTGCTAACTCAACGGTAGAGTACTCGGCTTTTAAGTGCGACTATGATCTTTTACACATTTGGATGAAGCAACGAATTCGTCCAGACTATTGGTAGAGTCTATATAAGACCACGACTGATCCTAAAAGGTAATGAAGGAAAAAACAGCATGTCGTAATAATTTTTATAAAAATAGAACTTTTAATTTATCCTTACTTAACTGTAATATATTTTATATATGTTATTTTTGGAAGGAGACAAAGGAAATTCATATTTACAGTTGGGTCTAGTGAATAAATGGATAGAGTCTTTTAGGCCTAATTTTGGTAAAACAAAAAGCAACGAGCTTATATTATTAAATTGGAATAATGACCCGATCTAATTAGATGTTAAAAATAGATTAGTGCCAGTGCAGAAAAAGAGTTTTCTGCGAGTGAATAATTGATTCTTTTTATTTATTTTATGAAATAAATCCTAACTATTCTCTATTTATAGGTTGGAAACGGATGTGTAGAAGAAACAGTATACTGATAAAGTAAAAAGTAAAGAGAATCAAAATTTTTCCAAAATCAAAAGAGCGATCGGGTTGCAAAAATAAAGGATTTTTTACTCTCTTGTAATTTTAACGAAGGAAAAACCCATTGTATAGAAAAGGAGAGGAAAGAGATCCTGTTGATTGGATTCTAGGTCTCCGGGGTATAGGTTTTTACTATTCTTACTATATATTTTACTATTCTTACTATATATACTGTAAGTATTATATCTACATAATTATAGACCCTGTTCGGACCATATTGCACTATGTATTATTTTATAACCCCAAAAATGCCTCTTGTCCTATGTCTCTGTTTCAAGTCAAAATTTAAATGGAAGAATTACAAGGGTATTTCAAAAAAGCTAGATCTCCGCAACAACACTTCCTATATCCGCTTCTCTTGCAGGAGTTTATTTACACACTTGCTTATGATGATGGTTTAAAAGGTTCAATTTCTTATGAACCCATAGAATTTATTGGTTATGACAATAAATCTAGTTTAGTACTTATAAAACGTTTAATTACTCGAATGTATCAACAGAATTTTTTGATTTATTCAGTTAATGATTCTAACCAAAATGGACTCCGTGGGCACATCAATTATTTTTATTCTCATTTTTTTTATTCCCAAATAGTATCAGAGGGTTTTTCAGTCATTGTGGAAATTCCATTCTCGCTGCGATTAGTATCTTCCCCCGAAGAAAAAGAAATACCAAAATCTCAGAATTTACGATCTATTCATTCAATATTTCCTTTTTTAGAGGATAAATTATCTCATTTAAATAATGTGTCAGATCTATTAATACCCCATCCTATCCATTTGGAAATTTTGGTTCAAATCCTTCAATACTGGATTCAAGATGTTCCTTCTTTACATTTATTGCGATTCTTTTTACATAAATATCATAATCTGAATAATTTTATTCAGAATAATAAAACTATTTATGTTTTTTCAAAAGAAAATAAAAGACTATTTTGGTTCCTCTACAATTCTTATGTATCTGAATGTGAATTTTTATTGGTTTTTCTTCGTAAACAATCCTGTTATTTACGATCAACATCTTCTGTAGCCTTTCTTGAACGTTCACATTTCTATGGAAAAATGGAACATGTAGTGTGTTGTAATAATTTTCAGAAGACC